AAAATTCTTAGAAATTTCATGTGGAAAAAAAAAATTTTTAATAAAAAAGAAGAAGAACAATCAAAAATACAAGAAAAAAGACGGATAGAAATTGCAGAAACTTGGGATAGCTTCCAATTTGCTCAAATAATAAGAGGTTCTCTCTTAGTAACTCAATCTATTCTTAGAAAATATCTTATATTACCTTTATTGATAATAATTAAAAATAGCGTCCGTATGTTATTATTTCAAATTCCCGAGTGGTCCGAGGATTTAAAGGATTGGAAACGTGAAATGCATGTTAAATGCACTTATAATGGGGTTCAACTATCCGAAACAGAATTTCCAAGAAACTGGTTAACGGATGGTATTCAGATAAAAATCCTATTTCCTTTTTATCTTAAACCTTGGCATAAATCTAAATTTCAAGCATCTCAGAAGGCTGGACTAAAAAAAACAAAAGGGAAAGGAGAAAAAAATGATTTTTGTTTCTTAACAGTTTGGGGAATGGAAACCGAACTACCGTTTGGTTCTGCCAAAAAAAAGCCTTCTTTTTTTGAACCTATTTCTAAAGAATTAAAAAAAAGAATCAAAAAATTCAAACCTAAGTCTTTTCTGGTTTTAAGGATTTTCAAAGAAAGAGCAACCATTTTCCTAAAAGTCGCAAAAGAAATGAAAAACTGGATTCTCAAAAACTTTCTTTTTATAAAAGGAAAAACAAAAGACCTTTCAAAACAAAATGTAATTCCATTATTTGGCCCGAGCGAAATATATGAATTAAATGAAACGAAAAAAGATTCAATAATAAGTAATCAGATTATTCATGAACTATCTGTTCAAAATAAATCCATGGAGTGGACAAATTCTTCACTCAGCGAAAACAAAATAAAAAATTTGATTGATAGAATAAAGACAATCAGAAATCAAATAGAAGAAATTTCAAAAGAAAAACAAAACCTAACTAATAGTTGTACCAAACTGCGTTATGATTCTAAAAAAATTGAGTCATCAAAAAAACTTTGGCAGACATTAAAAAGAAAAAATACCCGATTAATTCGTAAATCCATTTTTTTTATAAAATTTTGCATCGAACAACTGTCTATAACTTTTTTTCTAGGTATCATTAATATTCCAAGAATTACTACACAACTTTTTTTTGAATCAACAAAAACAATTCTTGATAAATATATTTACAAGAATGAAGAAAATGGAGAAAAAAAAAAAAAAAAAAAAAAATACCATTTATTTTATTTCGACTATAAAAAATTTAATATCCAATAAAAAAAAAATTAGTTATCACCTAGGCTCTTTATCACAAGCATATGTATTTTACAAATTATCACAAATTCAAGTTAGTAACTTTTCTAAATTCAAGGCTATTCTTGAATATAACATCTGCATAACATCCTTTTTTGTTAAGAATCAAATAAAGTTTTTTTTTCAAGAACAAGGAATCTTTCATTATGAATTGAAAAATCAAACCTTTTTGAATTCCGAAGTAAATCAATGGAAAAACTGGTTACGAAGTCATTATCAATACAATTTACCCCAGATTGCATGGGCTAGATTAGTAACCCAAAAATGGAAAAAGAAAATAAATCAAGATTCTCTAGTTCTAAATCCAAGTTTAACAAAAGAGGATTCATATGAAAAAAAGAAATTTGATAATTACAAAAAACAAAATTTTTTTGAGGCCGACTCGTTATTAAATCCAAAACATAATTTAAAAAAAGATTCTATATATAATCTTTTTTGCTACAAATCTATTAATTCTACAGAAAAAAATTTTGACATGTCTATAGGGATTGCTCTAGATAATTATTTAGTCTTTTCTTTTCTAGAAAAATATAATATTGGGGGTATAGGGGAAATTCGTCATAGAAAATATTTGGATTGGAGAATTCTGAACTTTTGGTTTACAAAAAAAGTAAATATTGAGCCCTGGGTTGATACCAAGAGTCCAAAAAAATATATTAATACTAAAGTTCAGAATTATCAAAGAATTGAGAAAATAACTAAGACGGGTCTTGCTAATCAAAAAAGAAACTTTTTTGATTGGATGGGGATGAATGAAGAAATACTAAATCATCGTATAACAAATTTTGAATTTTTTTTCTTTCCAGAATTTTTCTTATTTTCTAGTACATATAAAATGAAACCGTGGGTCATACCAATCAAATTACTTCTTTTAAATTTTAATGAAAACATAAATGTTAATAAAAAGATTACTCGAAAGAAAAAAGGTTTTATACCATCAAATGAAAAAAAATCACTTCGATTTTATAATCTGAATAAGGAAGAAAAAGAATTGGTCGGTCAAGTAGAGCTTGAATCAGATAAAGAAAAAAAAAGAAATCCCGAATCAGCTCTATCAAACCAAGAAAAAAATATTGAAGAAAATTATGCAGAATCCACGATAAAAAAACGGAAAAATAAAAAACAATACAAAAGCAATACAGAAGCGGAACTTGATTTATTTCTCACAAGATATTCGCGTTTTCAATTACGATGGAATTGTTTTTTTAATCAAAAAATTCTCAATAATGTAAAAGTATACTGTCTCTTGGTTAGACTAAAAAATCCAAATGAAATAGCGATATCTTCCATTGAAAGAGGAGAGATGAGCCTAGACATTCTAATGATTGAAAAAAATTTCACTTTTGCAAAATTAATGAAAAAAGGAATATTGATTATTGAACCTGTCCGTTTGTCTGTACAAAACGATGGACAACTTATTATATATAGAACCATAGGTATTTCATTGGTTCATAAAAATAAACACAAAATAAGTAAACGATACAAAAAAAAAAGCTATATTGATAAAAAAAAAATTGAAAAATCCATTACAAAATATCAAAACAAAACTGTAAATAGAAAAAAAAATAATTCTGATTTCTTTGTCCCTGAAAATATTCTATCCCCTAAACGACGTAGAGAATTTCGAATTCTAATTTGTTTCAACTTAAAAAAAAACACAGCGAGGGATAGAAATTCAAGATTTGATAAGAATATTCAAAACTTGACCACAGTTTTGCATAAAAAGAAAGATCTTGATAAGGATAAAAATAACCTAATTAATTTTAAATCCTTTCTTTGGCCCAATTTTAGATTAGAAGATTTAGCTTGTATGAATCGCTATTGGTTTAATACTACTAACGGAAATCATTTCAGTATGATAAGAATACACATGTATACGCGATTTCCAATTCATTAATGATAGATCCTTTTTACTATATATAATATATAAGTTACGGTATATGAAAACAACTATATGCACAAATATGAGGGATTATTTGAAATTCAATCTTTATACATGAGATTAATTTAATCAATGACATAGATATCAATCAGAGCGGATCCATAAATAAATTAAAAGAATCCTCCTTTTTGAGATCTAAATTTCGATTTTTTTTTTAATGAAGAATTAAGAAGTTGATAATTAAATTCAGATCCTTGTACAAAAAAACTACCATTATTATTACTGATCAGTAAAATTCATATCTTTCAATTCATATTAAAAAGGGAAGGATTTCTTTTTATGATAAAAAATTCATTCATTTCATTTGAAGAACAAAAAGAAGAAAGCAGGGGATCTGTTGAATTTCAAGTATTCAGTTTCACTAATAAGATACGAAGACTTACTTCACATTTGGAATTGCACAGAAAAGATTATTTATCCCAGAGGGGTCTACGAAAAATTCTGGGAAAACGTCAACGACTGCTGGCTTATTTGTCAAAAAAAAATAGAGTACGTTATAAAGAATTAATTAATAAGTTGAATATTCGGGAATTAAAAACTCGTTAAATTCAAAAATTGTGAATTAGTGAATTTTTTAATAAACTTCTTTTTCAGCAATCTAATTCATGCCAGAACGAATCAAGGAAAAACTTATGAAGAGACCAGTTACAGGAAAAGATCTTATGATAGTCAATATGGGACCTCACCACCCATCCATGCATGGTGTTCTTCGCTTAATTGTTACTCTAGATGGTGAGGATGTTGTTGACTGTGAACCCATATTGGGTTATTTACACAGAGGAATGGAAAAAATTGCAGAAAACCGAGCAATTATACAATATTTACCTTATGTAACGCGATGGGATTATTTAGCTACTATGTTTACAGAAGCAATAACAGTAAATGGACCAGAACAATTGGGAAATATTCAAGTTCCTAAAAGGGCCAGCTATATCAGAGTAATTATGCTGGAATTGAGTCGTATAGCTTCTCATCTGTTATGGCTCGGCCCTTTTATGGCAGATATTGGTGCACAGACTCCTTTTTTCTATATTTTCAGAGAACGAGAATTTGTATATGATCTATTCGAAGCTGCCACCGGTATGAGAATGATGCATAATTATTTTCGTATTGGAGGAATAGCGGCTGATTTACCTTATGGTTGGATAGATAAATGCTTGGATTTTTGTGATTATTTTTTAACAGAGGTTGTTGAATATCAAAAACTCATTACACGAAATCCTATTTTTTTAGAACGGGTTGAAGGAGTTGGGATTATTGGTGGGGAAGAAGCAATAAATTGGGGTTTATCCGGACCAATGCTACGCGCATCCGGAATACCATGGGATCTTCGTAAAGTTGATCGTTATGAGTCTTACGATGAATTTGAATGGGAAATTAAGTGGCAAAAACAAGGAGATTCCTTAGCTCGTTATTTAGTACGACTTAGCGAAATGACAGAATCCATAAAAATTATTCAACAGGCTCTGGAAGGACTTCCAGGGGGGCCCTATGAGAATTTAGAAAGCAGGGGCTTTGATAGAAAAAGGAATCCAGAATGGAATGATTTTGAATATCGATTCATTAGTAAAAAACCTTCTCCTACTTTTGAATTATCGAAACAAGAACTTTATGTAAGAGTTGAAGCTCCAAAAGGGGAGTTGGGAATTTTTCTCATAGGAGATCAAAGCGGTTTTCCTTGGAGATGGAAAATCCGACCACCGGGTTTTATTAATTTGCAAATTCTTCCTGAACTAGTTAAAAGAATGAAATTGGCTGATATTATGACGATACTCGGTAGCATAGATATAATTATGGGAGAAGTTGATCGTTAAAATGATAATTTATGCAACAGCAGTCCAAACTATAAATTCTTTTGTTAGATTGGAATCTTTAAAAGAGGTCTATGGACTCATATGGATATTTGTCCCTATATTTTCTCTTGTATTGGGAATCATAACAGGTGTACTAGTAATTGTGTGGTTAGAACGAGAAATATCTGCAGGGATACAACAACGTATTGGACCTGAATACGCCGGCCCGTTGGGAATTCTTCAAGCTCTAGCCGACGGGACAAAACTACTTTTCAAAGAAAATCTTCGTCCATCTAGAGGAAATACTCCTTTATTTAGTATTGGACCATCTATAGCAGTTATCTCAATTTTACTAAGTTATTCAGTAATTCCCTTTAGCAATCACCTTGTTTTAGCGGATCTAAATATCGGTATTTTTTTATGGATTGCCATCTCAAGTATTGCTCCTATTGGACTTCTTATGTCAGGATATGGATCAAATAATAAATATTCTTTTTTAGGTGGTCTGCGAGCTGCTGCCCAATCGATTAGTTATGAAATACCATTAACTCTATGTGTTTTATCAATATCTCTACGTGCGATTCGTTGAAACATAAACGTTTATTTTTTCTATTCCGTTTATTCTAGACGAATACGTTAAAAAACGGAATATATATTTATCTTTCGGATTAATCTTAATAAAAGGAATTTGATAGTTATATATGAGTGAAAAAAAACTGCTCAGAAATTAGCAGTAAAAACAAAAATTGAGTCTCATTTCCTATGTACAAAGGTTAAACGGAAATAAACATAAGCGTAATAATCACTTTACCCCAAGGTTGGTTGATTAGTCATCCTGGCTTGAAGCGGGGTTAAATATATTAACCAGATGACGTTTTCACTATCAGTTATATAGATTAACATACATGTATTACAAAGTGAGCGGCAATTAGGTAAAAGTGAGTGGATGGTTAGAAACACCAAAATACACAAAGAATTTGTAATAGAGATTAACCAAATTGAAACGAATATTTATGCAGAACATAAGATAACAAAAAAAAGAAGGTTAATTGGGGCTTGAAATTAGTAGAAATTATCAGACAGTACTCCCCAAGATTCCGATTCAGAGTATGCTCCTATCCACCGACAAATGAAATGACTATCAGAAACGAAATAATCCTTTATTTTTTATAAGTCCACCAACTTTTTTTCTAAAAAAGAAAGAAGAATAGGAACGAAACCAGGATATTTTTTTTTTCATATATTTCAAAAATAAAATAGAATTTCTGTCATGAATAATAAACTAATAGGATGTCTAATTCTTTTTCGTAATCGAAAACCACGATGGGCTGAAATACCTAGTTTTTTTTTACAAAGAGTATTTTATTAAAGGATTCAGTTATTACTCAACAAATAGAAATGAAAATTAGTAAAGGATGAGATGAATTCCGAAGCGCTTTTTTTTATTCTTAGAATTTGAGCAGACAGAATTCCATTGGTATAATTCGGGACCCCAGATATATTTAATCCATTTTAGAACCCATCATATCCATCTAAATAAGACTAATCTGGTCCTTAGATTTATTTATGGCCCCCGAGGAGCCGTATGAGGCGAAGACCTCATGTACGGTTCTGTAATAGCGGTGAAAATAGTAATGTTATCACCGACTAGGATTATCTAACAGTTTAAGTACAGTTGATATAGTTGAGGCACAATCAAAATATGGTTTTTGGGGATGGAATTTGTGGCGTCAACCTATAGGTTTTATCATTTTTCTAATTTCTTCCCTAGCAGAATGCGAGAGGTTACCGTTTGATTTACCAGAAGCGGAAGAAGAATTAATAGCAGGTTATCAAACTGAATATTCAGGTATCAAATTTGGTTTATTTTACGTTGCTTCTTATCTAAATCTATTAATTTCCTCATTATTTGTAACAGTTCTATACTTAGGCGGTTGGAATATTGCTATTCCGTATATATCTATTCTGGAGCTATTTAAAAAGGATCCCATTTTTGGAACAACAATTGGTATCTTTATTACATTAGCTAAAACTTATTTGTTCTTGTTCATTTCTATCGCAACAAGATGGACTTTACCTAGGCTAAGAATGGATCAACTATTAAATCTTGGATGGAAATTTCTTTTACCTATTTCCCTTGGTAATCTATTATTAACAACTTCTTTCCAACTCTTTTCACTCTAAATTGAAAATGAATCCAACATATTCCTTATTTGTTTTAAACAAGAGAAAGAAACAAAGATAAAATTATTCAGAGATAATTACAATATGCTTCCTATGATAACCGGGTTCATGAATTATGGTCAACAAACCCTACGAGCTGCAAGGTATATTGGTCAAGGTTTCATGATTACCTTATCCCACACAAATCGTTTACCTGTAACTATTCAATATCCCTATGAAAAATTAATAACATCGGAACGTTTCCGCGGTCGAATCCATTTTGAATTTGATAAATGCATTGCTTGTGAAGTATGTGTTCGAGTATGTCCTATAGATCTCCCTGTTGTTGATTGGAAATTGGAAACTAATATTCGAAAAAAACGATTGCTTAATTACAGTATTGATTTTGGAATTTGTATATTTTGTGGTAATTGTGTTGAGTATTGTCCAACAAATTGTTTGTCAATGACTGAAGAATATGAATTTTCAACTTATGATCGTCACGAATTGAATTATAATCAAATAGCTTTGGGTCGTTTACCAATGTCAGTAATTGACGATTACACTATTCGAACAATTTTGAATTCACCTCAAACTAAAAATGGGGTAAACCCATAAATTTGATTAAAAAAAGAATTCAAAATTGTTGAATTATATAATATAAAGAATTTAATTAAAAATTTGTATTGTATTTATAATATTAAGTATTAAGGCGCATTCTTTTAATATAATAAATAGATTCATAATTACTTTCTTGAAATAGATAGGTTGAAAATACACTTTAGAATAAAAAAAGAGAAACTGTCTAATAATTGTATCTACATCAATTCATATCCATTAGATTCTAATTTCACTCTATTAGAAACATATTAAAAAAAAATTTCCTGGTTAAATTAATAAGGTCATGAAAAGGATTTCTATTTTTTTCTTATTTTAATAATATAATGGATTTGCCTGGACCAATACATGATTTTCTTTTAGTTTTTCTGGGATCCGGTCTTCTAGTAGGAGGTCTGGGAGTGGTATTACTTCCCAACCCAATATTTTCAGCCTTTTCCTTAGGATTTGTTCTTGTTTGTATATCTTTATTGTATATTCTATCAAATTCCCATTTTGTAGCTGCTGCACAACTCCTGATTTACGTGGGGGCCATAAATGTTTTAATCATATTTGCGGTGATGTTCATGAATGATTCAGAATATTCCACAGATTTCAATCTGTGGACCGTTGGGAATGGGATTACGTCGTTGGTTTGTACAACTATTCTTTTTTTATTAATGTCTACTATTCTCGATACGTCATGGTACGGGGTTATTTGGACTACAAGATTAAACCAGATTCTAGAGCAAGATTTAATAAGTAATAGTCAACAAATAGGAATTCATTTATCAACAGATTTTTTTCTGCCATTTGAACTCATTTCAATAATTCTTTTAGTTGCTTTGATAGGTGCAATTTCTGTGGCTCGTCAATAAAAAATGTTCGAATTAGTAAAGACCAAAGAAAACTTTGTGTATGTTATGATTTTTGTCCGTTCATTCAATTAAATTTGATTGAATACTATTTCATATTTTAAATATCAATTTTTATATTTATATTTGATATATATTTGAAAATTTTTTTTACCTAAATATAGTTTTTATTCGTACTTTTTTGTTATATTCTAGTTGATGGAATCCGGTGAATTATTTTTCATATTGAAATGAATCAAAATTGATAAGGAGTTGCTGAATGATACTCGAACATGTACTTGTTTTGAGTGCCTATTTATTTTTAATTGGTCTTTATGGATTGATCACGAGTCGAAATATGGTTAGGGCTCTTATGTGTCTTGAACTTATACTCAATGCAGTTAATATGAATTTCGTAACATTTTCTGATTTTTTTGATAATTCCCAACTAAAAGGGAATATTTTCTGCATTTTTGTTATAGCAATTGCAGCCGCTGAAGCAGCTATTGGATTAGCTATAGTCTCGTCAATTTATCGTAACAGAAAATCAACTCGCATAAACCAATCGACCTTATTAAATAAGTAGCATAAATAAAAAAATTATAAATTGAAATTTGCATATATTATAGGTTATGACCTACTAGATTCTATTTGTGAAAATCTAAAAAATCAAAGTATTTTAGCCCCATTTTTTATCAATTGAGCCAGAATTCATTACAAAAATTCTAGTAAAGGAAATCATTGCTTCATCTAGTATTTTAATATATCATTCAGTTAGAAGTTTACTAGATTGAAAATTTCTTACATTCAAAAAACTATCGATCCTATGTCACATTCAGTAAAAATTTATGATACCTGTATAGGATGTACTCAATGTGTCCGAGCATGCCCTACAGACGTATTAGAAATGATACCTTGGGATGGATGTAAAGCTAAGCAAATAGCTTCCGCTCCAAGAACCGAGGACTGTGTTGGTTGTAAGCGATGTGAATCCGCCTGCCCAACAGATTTTTTGAGCGTTCGGGTTTATTTATGGCATGAAACAACTCGAAGTATGGGTCTAGCTTATTGATACGTTACCGAAAACCTCATTTAAATAAATTTGGAATAAATTTTATTTTTTTATTGACAAGTACTCGTACTCAAAAAAGTTAAATTATATTTTTTTATTTATATATTTTTTTTGAGTACGCGTTCTTTGGACCTGGTGTATCTTGTCTTTACCACGAATGATTTTCCTTGGTTAACAATAATTGTTGTTTTTCCAATATCTGCTGGTTCATTAATGTTATTTCTCCCGCATAGGGGAAATAAAGTCAATAAGTGGTATACTATATGTATTTGTATCTTAGAACTTCTTCTAACGACCTACGCTTTTTGTTATAATTTTAAAATGGACGATCCATTAATTCAACTGTCCGAAGATTATAAATGGATCAATTTTTTTGATTTTTACTGGAGAATGGGAATAGATGGACTTTCTATAGGAACGATTTTACTGACGGGATTTATTACTACTTTAGCCACTTTAGCGGCTTTTCCAGTTACTCGGGATTCCCGATTATTCCATTTCCTGATGTTAGCAATGTACAGCGGTCAAATAGGATCATTTTCTTCTCGGGATCTTCTCCTTTTTTTCATCATGTGGGAATTAGAATTAATTCCCGTTTATCTACTTTTATCCATGTGGGGTGGAAAGAAACGTCTGTATTCAGCTACAAAATTTATTTTATACACGGCAGGAAGTTCTATTTTTTTATTAATAGGAGTTTTAGGTATAAGTTTATATGGTTCGAACGAACCAACATTAAATTTAGAACTCTTAGCTAATCAATCCTATCCTGTCACACTCGAAATACTATTTTATATTGGATTTCTTATTGCTTTTGCCGTCAAATCACCGATTATACCTTTACATACTTGGTTACCTGACACCCACGGTGAGGCACATTACAGTACCTGTATGCTTCTCGCTGGAATCTTATTAAAAATGGGAGCGTATGGGTTGGTTCGAATCAATATGGAATTATTACCCCACGCTCATTCTATGTTTTCTCCTTGGTTGATGGTAGTCGGTACAATCCAAATAATTTATGCAGCTTCAACATCTCCCGGTCAACGTAATTTAAAAAAGAGAATAGCCTATTCTTCTGTATCTCATATGGGTTTTATAATTATAGGTATTAGTTCTATAACGGATCCTGGACTTAATGGAGCTATTTTACAAATAATTTCTCATGGATTTATTGGCGCTGCACTTTTTTTCTTGGCAGGAACGAGTTATGATAGAATTAGGCTTGTTTATCTTGATGAAATGGGTGGAATGGCTATCTCCATTCCAAAAATATTTACAATGTTCACTATCTTATCGATGGCTTCCCTTGCATTGCCGGGCATGAGTGGTTTTGTTGCAGAATTAATCGTTTTTTTGGGAATAATTACCAGCCAAAAATATTTCTTAATTTCCAAAATTTTAATTATTTTTGTAATGGCAATTGGAATGATATTAACTCCTATATATTTATTATCTATGTCACGCCAAATGTTCTATGGATACAAGTTAATCAATGTCAAAAACTTTTCTTTTTTTGATTCTGGACCCCGAGAGGTATTTCTTTCAATCTCTATTCTTCTACCCATAATTGGTATTGGGATTTATCCTGATTTTGTGCTCTCATTAGCAAGTGACAAGGTCGAATCCATTTTATCTAATTATTTCTATGGATAGTTTTCAGGAAATAAAAAAAAGCATTAAAGTGAATTGTAATCAGAAGCCTTTGGTCTTTGTATTGTGAGAACCTTTTGAATCATTGTACTACGTGATTCAAAAGGTTCTTGATTATTTCCTACGAAAACTAAATGAGATTTCTTAACTTATATGAAGTTAGATATAGATGCTATTTTTTTTATTTAGATTTGGATTCTTTTTTGTTTGTTACTGTTTTATTTAATTCGATGTAAATGAACCATAACTATGTAAACCTATTCCTAAAAGATTGACGCCAAAATAGCATATCCAAATTAAAAGAAAACCTATAGAAGCCACAATTGCAGAATTTATACCCCTAACATTCCTATTTGTTTTAATATGTAAATAAATTGCGAATATAGTCCAAGTAATAAATGCCCAAGTTTCTTTTGGATCCCAGTTCCAATATGAGCCCCATGTCTCATTAGCCCAGACAGCTCCTGAAAGAATGCCAACGGTTAAAAAGATAAATCCAAGACTAATAATACGAAAACTCCAATAATCTAATTGTTGAATCAATTGATACCTATAATAATTTCTAGAAAAACTAAAATTAATGTTTTGTTGTAGTAAAATGGAATTTCTTTCATTTATGTAGTAAAGTACATCAAAAGAAAATAATTCATTTAATAAAAAATTTTTTTTTATATTCTTTTTCCAAAAAGTAGGTCCGACGTTGCGAAATGTAATCACTAGAAGAGCTATTGATAATAATGATCCGCATAACAGAGCGCCATAGCCTAATATCATCATACTTACGTGCATCATTAACCACTGGGACTGGAGAGCTGGTACTAATATTGCAGACTGAGGCATTTTGTTTAAAAGACCTGAAGTAGCAAAACCCTGAATAAAAATAGCACTTGGCGCAGTTATTGCGTTTAAGTGATTTTCTTGTTTTTTATTAAAATAGGAAACCATATGAATAATTGAAAAAGCCCACGAAAGAAAAATTAATGATTCATATAAATTACTTAATGGAAAATGTCCGGAATAAATCCAACGAGTGAATAATAATCCTGTTATACCAAAAAACGTAATTATGATTCCTTTATCTGATGAATCAAAAAATCCTATGATTTCATCTAAATTAACTAAAAAAGTTAAAAAATAAATTGTCAGTACAATTGAAACGACCGAAAAAGATATATGAGTTAATATATGCTCTAAAATTGAAAAAATCATAAAAAATTTGTTAAAAATTAATAAATTAATACTAGGTTTTACCCGATTTAGAAAAAAAGTCGGGTATTATTTTGATTATAAAACTTATAATATCTCTTTTATAAGATCTTATGCCGCTACTCGGACTCGAACCGAGATGCTCTAGCACTGCTTCCTAAGAGCAGCGTGTCTACCAATTTCACCATAGCGGCAACTTGTTCAAAACAATACTAACAAGTTTTTATTGAATCGTCGAGATTACAATTTAAATAAAGAAGCCAATTGACTCAAATTGCCAATGGATTTACTGAATAAAAACTTTTTTAAATAGGTATTGGGGTTTTAATTCAATTAAGATCTTTTTTTTTTCTGAGTTAGTGAAAATTATTTCAATTCACTTTTTGTTCTTTATATTTTTTCTAGAATACAATGAAAAATGTAACTAAATTTAAGTAGTTGGAACCTCAACCCAAAGACAAAACTCTAAATGCTCTTTATCTTTTTTTTTCATTTATATGATAAAAAAAAAGATAAATTCAATTTGTCAGTTCCATTAATAAAAAAAAGGTTTTTTCTAAAAATTAAAACTTCTTCAAAACCCTTAGAAATTTGAAATAAAAAACGATTTTCCTAATTGCTCAAGAGAAAAAAAAAAAATGATCAAAAAATTTTTTTTTATACATCTTTTTATATTGTACAAACAGTACAAGCATAAAATTTTTTGATCACTTAAATAAATTAATTTGAAGAACCTATGGATTTCGCTTAAAAATCTTTTATTTCCTCATTAAGAGGAAATAAAAGATCTTTATTTATTATTGTATCAAGGTAGTGATGGGGAAAATAAGAATTCCCTTTTTGGAACTAAAAAAATGTGAACCTTTCTTTTTTATTTATATATTGTCTTTTTTTCTTCTTTTGGTTCCTATTTTGTTTTCTATGTATTTTAAAAAATTGGTTTTTAAGTTAGGCTAATTCTAATTATTATAGTGTTTTTTAGTTATTTTGTTGTACAAAAAAACTTTTTGAATTACCTGTAGAAAGTGATTTCCCTAACGAAAAAGCTTTCAACGATGTCCAATATCCCTTCCTTTTCCAAATTTTTTTACGAATACGCTTTTTCGAGATAGAAGTACGTTTTTTTGGAACTGCCATTAAAAAATGAAAAAAAATTTCAGTGGTATAAGTGGATGTCAAAGACATTTATTATTCTATCCTTTCGTACGCTATATCGAGTTATTTTTTTTCTTTCCAATTTTATTATATATTATTTTCAAAAAAGACATTCAAAAGTTTAAAACCCAACTGTTTTTTACTTTTTTTTTATAAAATTTGGTTATAAAAATTTTTTTTATTTAATGTTTGAAATTCGTACGAGAGTACTCATTTAATTAATCTATACTGATAGATTATATTATCAAAAAAATTATGAGATTTCTTCACATCATATGTAAAAAAAATATCGATTATAATAATCTTTCTTGCAAATAAAAAAAGCTCGCTTAGTCTACTGGAAGACAATCACTAAATTCAAAAATTCAAATTCATTCCTTAATAATTCTAAATAATCAAACTAAAATAACTTTGTTTTAGGTAAAGTTTTTTTATTATATAATTAAGATTAAGTATTTTTTTTTTCGTGTAAATCTTTGTTCTATTCTTAATATATGTATATAAATTATTGTAATACGGAATTATAATTCACTTTTTCTGTATCTGCATAAAATCACAATTTTATTTAGTAGTAATAAAAAAAGACAAATAAGTTTTTTTGACAGTAACTTAGTAATATTATTTAATCACTTCTAATTTTTTTAGTTGAATATATATTTCTTTTCAAAGATTTATGAAGGATTATACTAAATTCGCAAAAATTTCTATTTAGGTTTGAAATCGCGTGCTTTTTTATTGTCCCCTTTGAAAAAAATATATATATACAAACCAGTGAATAAGAAATAATAAATTTAAGAATAAAATAAAAAGGATTTTTTATTTTATGGAACATACATATCAATATTCATGGATCATCCCTTTCATTCCACTTCCAGTACCTATTTTACTAGGAGTTGGCCTTCTACTTTTTCCGACAGCAACAAAAAACCTTCGTCGTATGTGGACTTTTCTTAGTATTTTTTTGTTAAGTATAGTTATGATCTTTTCACTCTATCTATCTATTCAACAAATTTTTCTAGGTTGCATTCATCAAAATGTATGGTCTTGGACCATAAATAATGAATTTTCTTTTGAGTTCGGTTACTTTATCGATCCACTTACTTCTATTATGTCAATATTAATTACAACTGTTGGGATTTTGGTTCTGATTTATAGTGACAATTATATGTCTCATGATCAAGGATATCTGAGGTTTTTTGCTTATATGGGTTTTTTTAATACTTCAATGTTAGGATTAGTTTCGAGTTCTAATTTGATCCAAGTTTATTT